TTAAAAATAAGCTAAATAAGCTTTTGGGTTCATACCTCAAATATAAAGGAAATACCTTTTTTTTAAAAATAAAGTGCCTGATAAAAAGGATTATTCTGATAGGATAAATAATGTAATATATTTACCTTTATTATATTTTATAGAATTAAACTATATCTAATAATATCAAAAATTATTGTGCATCTTACACTAAAATATAATATCATATATATATTGAATTTAAAATTCAAATAAATTAATTTATTATTATTTATTTTAAATTTTTCTTAACTTTAATTCAAATAAAATATTCTTTTATTTTACTCTTATATTTAGAACTTTAATTACTATTTCTGCTAATTCTTGAATAAGATGTTGAATTGGATTAGAAATTAATCTTTTAAGATTTATCCCCCTAATTTCTAATTCTAAGAATCTTTTATCCAATGAAGCAGCTTTAAAATATTTTTTAACTCAATCTATTGCCTCAATTAATTTTTTATTTTCAATTTTATTAAAAATAATTTTATTAAAAAATTTTGAAATTCATAACTTAATCTCTATCTTAATTAACTCTTCAATGTTAATAAAAATAGGATCAACTCCCTTTCATTTTTGATTCCCTAATATTATTGAGGGATTATCTTGATTTAATTGTTTTATTTTAATAACTTGACAAAAAATTTCCCCCATAATTTTATTGTCTTATTATATAAATATCAATTTTATCTTAATTATTTTAATTTTTAATGTAATTATTGGTGCTATTGGAGGTATTAATCAAACTTCTTTACGAAAATTAATATCATTTTCCTCTATTAATAATTTAGGATGAATATTATCTGCATTAATAATTAGTGAAAATTTATGATTATTTTATCTTATTTTTTATTCATTTTTAATTAGTATTATATGTTTTTTATTTAATTATTTAAATATTTACTTTATTAATCAATTATTTATTATAAATATAAATTTTTCTATCAAAATTTCATTTTTAATTAATTTTTTTTCTCTAGGAGGATTACCCCCTTTCCTAGGATTCTTCCCTAAATGAATTATTATTAATTTTTTAATAAAATATAATTTTTATATTATTACATTCATTTTTATTATAATAAGATTAATTATACTATTTTATTATATACGAATTATTTATTCTTCTATTATATTTAATTATTTAAAAATAAAATGATTTAAAATTTACATTAAAAATAACTTTATTTTATTTATTAATACTTTTAGTATAATTTCATTATTAGGTATAACTATTAGAACTTTTTTTTTTATATAAGGTTTTAAGTTATATAAACTAATAATCTTCAAAATTATAAAAAAAGCAAATTCTTTAAGCCTTAGTATTATAATTTACTCCTTAAAATTTGCAATTTTATATCATTATTGACTATAAAGCTAATAAAATATTAATAAAAGAGATTTTTCTCATTAATAAATTTACAATTTATCGCTTATAATTTCAGCCATTTTATTAAGCGAAAATGACTTTATTCAACAAATCATAAAGATATCGGAACATTATATTTTATTTTTGGAATTTGAGCTGGTATAGTAGGTACTTCTCTTAGTTTACTAATTCGTACTGAATTAGGTAATCCTGGATCTTTAATTGGTGATGATCAAATTTATAACACTATTGTTACAGCTCATGCTTTTATTATAATTTTTTTTATAGTTATACCAATTATAATTGGTGGATTTGGAAATTGATTAGTACCTTTAATATTAGGAGCTCCTGATATAGCTTTCCCCCGAATAAATAATATAAGATTTTGATTATTACCCCCCTCTTTAACTTTACTAATTTCAAGAAGAATTGTAGAAAACGGAGCAGGAACAGGATGAACAGTTTATCCCCCTCTTTCCTCTAATATTGCTCATAGAGGAAGCTCAGTAGATTTAGCTATTTTTTCTTTACACTTAGCTGGAATTTCCTCAATCCTAGGTGCTATTAACTTTATTACTACAATTATTAACATACGAATTAATAATATATCCTTTGATCAAATACCTTTATTTGTATGAGCTGTAGGAATTACAGCTTTATTATTATTATTATCATTACCAGTATTAGCTGGTGCAATTACTATACTATTAACTGATCGAAATTTAAATACTTCTTTTTTTGACCCAGCTGGAGGAGGAGATCCTATTTTATATCAACATTTATTTTGATTTTTTGGTCATCCAGAAGTTTATATTCTAATTTTACCTGGATTTGGTATAATCTCTCATATTATTTCTCAAGAAAGAGGTAAAAAGGAAACATTTGGATGTTTAGGAATAATTTATGCTATAATAGCAATTGGTTTATTAGGATTTATTGTCTGAGCTCATCACATATTTACAGTTGGAATAGATATTGATACTCGAGCTTATTTTACCTCTGCTACAATAATTATTGCAGTTCCAACAGGAATTAAAATTTTTAGTTGATTAGCAACACTTCATGGATCTCAAATTAATTATAGACCTTCTATTTTATGAAGATTAGGATTTGTATTTTTATTTACAGTTGGTGGATTAACTGGAGTAATTTTAGCTAATTCCTCCATTGATGTAACATTACATGATACATATTATGTAGTTGCTCATTTCCATTATGTTTTATCTATAGGAGCAGTATTTGCTATTATAGGAGGATTTATTCATTGATATCCTTTATTTACTGGATTATCAATGAATCCATATTTATTAAAAATTCAATTTGTTTCTATATTTATTGGAGTAAATTTAACCTTTTTTCCTCAACATTTTTTAGGTTTAGCGGGTATACCTCGACGTTATTCTGATTATCCTGATAGTTTTATATCATGAAATATTATTTCTTCTTTTGGTTCATATATTTCTTTATTATCTATAATAATAATAATAATAATTATTTGAGAATCAATAATTAATCAACGAATTATTTTATTTTCTTTAAACATATCATCTTCCATTGAATGATTACAAAATTTACCACCATCAGAACATTCTTATAATGAATTACCTATTTTAAGAAACTTCTAATATGGCAGATAATATGTAATGGATTTAAACCCCATTTATAAAGGTTTATCCTTTTTTTAGAAATGGCAACTTGATCAAATATTAACCTTCAAAATAGAGCTTCTCCTTTAATAGAACAAATTATTTTTTTTCATGATCATACTTTAATTATTTTAATTATAATTACTATTTTAGTAAGATATTTAATAATAAGTTTATTTTTTAATAAAAATATTAATCGATTTTTATTAGAAGGACAATTAATTGAATTAATCTGAACAATTTTACCAGCTATTACTTTAATTTTTATTGCACTTCCATCTTTACGCTTATTATATTTACTAGATGAACTTAATAATCCATTAATCACATTAAAATCTATTGGACATCAATGATATTGAAGATATGAATATTCTGATTTTAATAATATTGAATTTGATTCATATATAATTCAATATGATAATCTATCCCCTAATAATTTTCGTTTATTAGATGTTGATAATCGAATTACATTACCAATAAATAATCAAATTCGAATTTTAGTGACTGCTACAGATGTAATTCATTCTTGAACTATCCCTTCTTTAGGAGTAAAAATTGATGCTAACCCTGGACGTCTTAATCAAACTAGATTTTTTATTAACCAACCAGGTATTTTTTTTGGTCAATGTTCAGAAATTTGTGGAGCTAATCATAGTTTTATACCTATTGTAATTGAAAGAATTTCAATTAATAAATTTATTAATTGAATTAACAATTATTCTTCATTAGATGTCTGAAAGCAAGTATTGGTCTCTTAAACCATTTTATAGTAAATTAGCATTTACTTCTAATGAAAGAATTAGTTAATAAATAACATAAATATGTCAAATTTAAATTATTACTTAAGTAATATTCTTTTATCCCACAAATAATACCTATTAATTGATTATTATCTTTTTTTTTCTTTATTATAATTTTTATTATCTTTAATATTACTAATTATTATATTTTTTTAATTAATAATAAAACTAATTTATCTCAAAATAAAAATAATCTGAAAAATTTAACTTGAAAATGATAACTAATCTATTTTCTATTTTTGATCCTTCCACAAATTTATTTAATTTACCATTAAATTGAATAAGAACTATAATTGGATTTATATTTATCCCTTATTTATATTGAATAATTCCTAATCGTCATTTATTTTTTTGAAATTTCATTTTTAATAAATTACATAATGAATTTAAAACTTTATTAAATAAAAATAATTCTAATAATGGATCAACTTTCATTTTTATCTCTTTATTTTCATTTATTTTATTTAATAATTTTTTAGGACTTTTTCCTTATATTTTTACTAGAACAAGACATTTAACAATTTCTTTATCTATTTCTCTTTCCTTATGAATTAGATTTATATTATATGGTTGAATTAATAATTATCAACATATATTTAAACATATAATTCCTCAAGGAACTCCTAATATTTTAATACCTTTTATAGTTTTAATTGAAACAATTAGAAACTTAATTCGTCCTGGAACATTAGCTGTTCGATTAACAGCTAATATAATTGCAGGTCATTTATTACTAACATTATTAAGAAGAACAAGAACAAATATTTCATTTATTATATTGTTTATTTTAATTTTTATACAAATTTTATTATTAATTTTAGAATCAGCTGTTGCCATTATTCAATCATATGTAATTACAATCTTAAGTACACTTTATTCTAGAGAAGTAAATTAATGAAAATAAATCACAATCACCCCTATCACTTAGTAGATTTTAGGCCTTGACCACTAACAGGAGCTATTGGAGTTATAGTATTAGTAACAGGTATAATTAAATGATTCCATAATTTAAATATAAATTTAATAATTTTAGGTTACACTATTATTATCTTAACTATATATCAATGATGACGAGATATTTGTCGTGAAGGAACTCTTCAAGGTAAACATACAATTCTTGTTTCTAAAGGATTACGATGAGGAATAATTCTCTTTATTATTTCAGAAGTATTCTTCTTTTTATCATTTTTTTGAGCTTTTTTTCATAGAAGATTATCTCCAAACATTGAAATTGGTTTAAATTGACCTCCTATTAATATTATTCCTTTTAATCCATTTCAAATCCCTTTATTAAATACTATTATTTTAATCACTTCTGGAGTAACAGTAACATGAGCTCATCATGCCCTATTAGAAAATAATTATTCACAAACTACTCAAAGTTTATTTATTACTATTATATTAGGAATATATTTTACTATTCTTCAAGCTTATGAATATTATGAAGCACCATTTTCAATTGCAGATAGAATTTATGGATCAACTTTTTTCATAGCAACAGGATTTCATGGATTACATGTAATTATTGGGACAATTTTTTTATTCACATGCTTTATTCGTCATTTAAATAATCATTTTTCTAATAAACATCATTTTGGATTTGAAGCAGCAGCTTGATATTGACATTTTGTAGATGTAGTATGATTATTTCTCTATATCTCTATTTATTGATGAGGTAATTAATTATTTATATAATATATCTAGTATATTTGATTTCCAATCAAAAAGTTTAATAAATTTAATATAAATAATCATTTTAATACTATTAATATCAATTTTAATTATCCTTATTTCTAATATTTTAATAACTCTATCTATAATTTTATCAAAAAAATCATTTATAGATCGAGAAAAATGTTCCCCATTTGAATGTGGATTTGATCCTAAATCATCAGCTCGAATTCCTTTCTCATTACATTTCTTTTTAATTACAGTAATTTTTTTAATTTTTGATGTAGAAATTGCCCTAATTTTTCCAATTATTACAATTTTTTACTTAGTAAACCTTTTTTCATTAATAAAAATTATTTTTTTCTTCTTATTTATATTACTAATTGGACTTTATCATGAATGAAATCAAAATATATTAAATTGATCAAATTAATTAATTAAATTTAATAAATAATTTAATAAGGATTATAGTTTATAAAAACATTTGATTTGCATTCAAAAAATATTGATTTCAATTTATCTTAAATAAGAAGCAATATTGCATTTAATTTCGACTTAAAAGAATGAGTTTATTTAAACTCCTTATTTATTTAATTGAAACCAAAATAGAGGTATATCACTGTTAATGATATTAATGAATTATATTCCAATTAAATTATAGAAATATATAAATATAAGCTTCTAACTTAATTAATAGTGAATAAATTCATTAATATTTCTTTTCTTTCTTTTCCTTTAATTTTATATTTATATAGTTTATAAATAAAACATTACATTTTCATTGTAAAAATAAATTAAATATTTTATAAATAATATTTAAAGATTAATAATCTCCTTAATATCTTCAATATTATACTCTTTTTATAAGCTATTTAAATTAAATTATTATTATTAACATAAATAATATAATAAATATTCATAAAATAAATCTAAATAAATAAATTTTAAAATTATTTATTTGAAAAAAATAATAAAAAATAGAATAATTTTTAATAATTTTAAATATTCCTTGACCTCTATATATTTCTCTTCAACCTATATCAACATTTTTTATTAAATTTTGACTATATTTTAAAAAATTATAATTTAAACCATAAGTTGATAAATTAGGTATAAATCATATTAAAGATAAAAAATTTCTTAAATTATAAGTTATTAAAAACTTATTTAAACTATAAATTTTTATATTTCTAATTAAATATCCTATAAATAAACCTATTATTCTAACATAAATAACTAATATTTTTAAATTAAAAGGTAAATAAATCATATAAGGATAACTAAAAATTAATCATATTAAAAATCTTCCAGTAATTAATCTTATTAATAATAATATAAATATTCTTTTTAATATAATATAATCCTCATCATATAAATTATAAATTGTTAATAAATTATAATCATTAATTATCAAATATATTAATAAACGAATAGTATAAAATATAGTTAATCCAGTTGAAAAATAATATAAAAAAAAAATTATTATATTTAAATTTCTTATTCTAACTATTTCTAAAATTAAATCCTTAGAATAAAATCCAGCTAAATAAGGAATACCACATAAAGCTAAATTAGAAATATTTATGCATAAAGAAGTTAAAGGAATATATAAATTAATTCCCCCTATAAACCGAATATCTTGAATATCATTTATTATATGAATAATAACTCCTGAACATATAAATAATAAAGCCTTAAATATAGCATGAGTTAATAAATGAAAAAAAGCTAAATCAGATAAACCTATCCTTAAAATTCTTATTATTAAACCCAATTGACTTAAAGTAGATAAAGCAATAATTTTTTTTAAATCAAATTCATAAATAGCAGAAACTCCAGCTATTATTATAGTTAAACCTGATAATAATAATAAAATTTTTAAAAAAAATATATCAATTAATATAAAATTAAAACGAATTAATAAATATACTCCAGCAGTTACTAAAGTTGATGAATGAACTAAAGAAGAAACAGGCGTAGGAGCAGCTATAGCAGCAGGTAATCAAGATCTAAAAGGAATTTGAGCACTTTTAGTTATTGCTGCAATAATTAATAAAAATCTAATAAATTTTATTGATAAATCATTATTTATAAAATTTAAATAAAAAATATAATTTCACCTCCCATAATTTATTATTCAAGAAATAACTATTAAAATTATTACATCCCCAATTCGATTTGATAAAGCTGTCAATATACCAGCATTATAAGATTTAATATTTTGATAATAAATTACTAAACAATAAGAAACTAGTCCTAAACCATCTCAACCTAAAAAAATTCTAATTATATTAGGACTAATAATTAATAAAATTATAGAAAAAACAAATAATAAAACTAATATAATAAATCGATTAAAATTTAATTCTGAACTTATATATCTTTTTCTATAATAAATAACTGAAGATGAAATTAATAAAACAAATATTAAAAATAATAATGATATTCAGTCAAGCAAAATAGATATTACTAAATTTATAGAATTAAAAGAAATAATTTCTCACTCAAAAAAAAATACAATATTTTCTATAATAAAATATAATAAAAAAAAAAATCTAATTATCCTAAAAAAAAAAAGAAAAAAAAATCTAATAAAATAAATAGAATAATTTTTAATAATTTAAAATGAATAACTCATATTTTTGACTCCACAAGTCAATATTTTTTTTAAATTATTTAAATCTTTCTTTCTTTTAAAATCAAATTATTACATAGTCAATTTTTAAAACTAATAAATTTAAAGGTAATCAATGTAATATTAACATTAAATATTCTCGAGAAACTCCTATATAAAATCTAAAAATTCCTAAATTATACTTACCATGTTGAGTATAAGAATATAAATATAATCTATAACCGGCTCTAAAAAAAGAAATTAAAATTAATATAAATATTGATAATCATGATCATCTAACTAGTCTATTAATTAAACTAATTTCCCCTATTAAATTAAGAGAGGGGGGGGCAGCTATATTTGAAGATATTATTAAAAATCATCACAATCTTATTGAAGGTATAAAATTAATTAATCCCTTATTAATAAATAATCTTCGTCTATGAAGTCGTTCATAATTAATATTAGCTAAAACAAATATTCCTGATGAACATAAACCATGACCAATTATTATAATATAAGAACCTAAATAACCCCAATAATTTAAAGTTATAATCCCACAAATTACTAATCTTATATGAGCTACAGAAGAATAAGCAATTAATGATTTTATATCTACCTGACAATAACATTTTAAACTAATATAAAATCCCCCAACTAATCTAATAGTAACTCAAATAAAATTTATTTTTAACCTTAAATTTTGAAAAAAAATTATTAACCGTAATATCCCATAACCCCCTAATTTTAATATAATTCCAGCTAAAATTATTGACCCAGAAACAGGTGCTTCAACATGAGCTTTTGGTAATCATAAATGAACAAAATATATAGGTATTTTTACTAAAAAAGCTAAAATTATTGATAAATATAAAAGATATAAATTAGAATTATAAAATTTAAAAAAATAAATTATTATAAAATTAAATTTATTAAAAATAAAAAAAATTCCTATTAATAAAGGTAAAGAAGCAAATAAAGTATAAAACAATAAATACATTCCAGCTTGAATTCGTTCTGGTTGATATCCTCACCCGATAATTAATATTAACGTAGGAATTAATCTACCTTCAAAAAATAAATAAAATATAAATAAATTTATTATACTAAAAGTTAAATATAATATAATTAATAAAATAATAATATTAATTAAAAAAAAATTAATATAAAATTTATTTTTATATAAAGATTCACTAGCTATAATTATTAATAAACAAATTCAAATTCTTAATATAATTAATCCAAAAGAAATAAAATCACACCCTAATATATAACTTAAGTTACAAAAATTATTAATTCTAACTCTAATATTTATAAATATAAATATTAATAATAATAATAATATTTGAACCATTCAAAATATATTTTTTATTAAACATAAAGGAATTATAAAAAATATCATTATAAAAAATTTTATCATTTATAATAATCTAAAACTTTGAAAATAATCATTACCATGAGTTCGAATCATAGAAACTAAAATAGATAATCCTAAAGCTCCCTCACAAACAGAGAATAATAAAAAAATTATTAATATATATATATCATATTCAATATAACTTAAATAAATAACTAAAAAAAAAAAAATTCTTAAAACAATAAATTCTAATCTTAATAATACAACTAATAAATGTTTATGTTTAGAAACAAAAATTATATTTCCAATAATAAATATAATTAAAATAATAAATCACATTATTAAATTTATCATTTGTTTTTATAGTTTAAAAAAAACATTGGTCTTGTAATCCTAAAATAAGTAATTACTTTAAAAACTTCAAAGAAAAAGAAAATCTTTATCAATAATCTCCAAAATTATTATTTTTATTAAACTATTCTTTGAAATTACAAAAATTTTAATTTCTTTAATAATTATTTTTTTCTCTATTTATATATTATTCTTAAATCATCCTTTATCTATAGGATTATTAATCCTAATCCAAACTATATTAACATGTTTATTATCAGGAATAATAATTAATACTTATTGATTTTCATATATTTTATTTATTGTTTTCCTAGGAGGATTATTAGTACTATTTATCTATATATCAAGAATTGCATCTAATGAATTATTTAATATTAATTTTTTTAATAAAATAATTATTATATTATTTTTTATATTATCATTTTTAATTATATTTATATTTATATATAATTTAAATTGATTAAATTTTTTTTTTAATTTAGAAATAAATAATATATATAATTTATTTATCTTTTTTAATAATGAAAATAAAATTAATTTATCAAAATTATATAATAATCAAACCTATATAATATTAATAATATTAATTATTTATTTATTTATTACATTAGTAGCAGTAGTTAAAATTACAAATATTTTTTTTGGGCCATTACGCCCTTCAAATTTATAACCCACTAATGATAAATATTTTTTTACCAATCCGAAAAACCCATCCTTTATTAAAAATTATAAATAATTCATTAATTGATTTACCAACGCCAAGTAATATTTCATCTTGATGAAATTTTGGTTCTCTTTTAGCTTTATGTTTAATTACCCAAATTATTACCGGTTTATTCTTAACTATATATTATACCGCTAATATTGAATTAGCTTTTTATAGAGTAAACTATATTTGTCGAAATGTAAACTATGGATGACTAATTCGAACTTTACATGCTAATGGAGCTTCATTTTTTTTTATTTGTATTTACTTTCACATTGGACGAGGAATTTATTATGAATCTTTTAATTTCAAATATACCTGAATAGTAGGTATTATTATTCTATTTATTTTAATAGCAACAGCCTTTATAGGATATGTTTTACCTTGAGGTCAAATATCCTTTTGAGGAGCTACAGTTATTACTAATCTCTTATCAGCAATTCCTTATTTAGGAACATTATTAGTTAATTGAATTTGAGGAGGATTTGCAGTAGATAACGCTACTTTAACACGATTTTATTCATTTCATTTCTTATTACCTTTTGTAATTTTAATATTAACTATAATTCATTTATTATTCCTTCATCAAACTGGATCTAATAATCCATTGGGTATTAATAGAAATTTAGATAAAATTCCATTCCATCCATTTTTTACTTTTAAAGATTTAATTGGATTTATTACTATATTATTTATTTTAATTTTATTAACCTTAACAAATCCCTATCTATTAGGAGATCCAGATAATTTTATTCCAGCTAATCCTTTAGTAACACCCATTCATATTCAACCAGAATGATATTTTTTATTTGCTTATGCTATTCTTCGATCAATTCCTAATAAATTAGGAGGAGTTATTGCCTTAATTATATCTATTATAATTTTAATTATTCTTCCTTTTACTTTTAATAAAAAAATTCAAGGAATTCAATTTTATCCTTTAAATCAATATTTATTTTGATTTATAATTACAACCATTATTCTATTAACATGAATTGGAGCTCGTCCTGTAGAAAATCCATATATTATTACTGGTCAAATTCTTACAATTATTTATTTTTCTTATTTTATCTTAAATCCTTTAATTAGTAAAATTTGAGATAACTTAATATTTAATTAATTAATGAGCTTGAATAAGCATTTGTTTTGAAAACTTAAGAAAGAATTTATTTATTCTATTAATTTATACTAAAAATATTTATTAACTTAAAAAAATTTTTAATCCAATAAAAAATAATAAAAAATTTAATGAAATAGGTAAATACCTCTTTCAAGATAAATATATTAATTTATCATAACGAAAACGAGGTAAAGTACCCCGTACTCAAATAAAAAGAAAAGAAATAAAAACTAACTTAAAATAAAATAATAAAGTTATTGAATATCCTCCAACATATATTAAAATAAATAATATTCTTATAAATAAAATTCTTGAGTACTCAGCTAAAAAAATTAAAGCAAATCCTCCTCTTCTATATTCAATATTAAATCCAGATACTAATTCTCTTTCACCTTCAGCAAAATCAAAGGGAGTTCGATTAGTTTCTGCTAATCTTGAAGATATTCAACATAATCTTAATGGTATTATTAAAAAAAAAAATCATATTATCTCTTGATAAATTATAAATTTTATTAAATTAAAATCCATAATTATTAAAATTCTAGATAATATAATTAAAGCTAATCTAACTTCATAAGAAATAGTTTGAGCTACAGCTCGTAAGCCCCCTAATAAAGAATAATTAGAATTAGATGATCAACCAGAAATTATTACTGTATATACTCCTAACCTAGTACAACATAAAAAAAATAAAATTCCTAAATTAAATCTAATTATATTAAAATAATAGGGAATTAATATTCATAATATTAATGATAAAATAAATCCAATAATTGGAGATATATAATAAGATGAATAATTAGAATAATTAGGAAAAACTTGTTCTTTAGAAAATAATTTAATAGCATCAGAAAATGGTTGTAAAATCCCTATAATCCCTACCTTATTAGGACCCTTTCGAATTTGAATATAACCTAAAACCTTTCGTTCCAATAAAGTCAAAAAAGCCCCTCCTACTAATACCCCAACTAATAAAATAAAAATTCCAAGTAAAATTATATATATATCTTTATATATCATTTACTATATATATAATTAATTATATATTTATGACTTTTAAAATCATTACATTTTTTCTGTCAAAATAGTCTTTTTAAGTAAATTAATAAAATTTTTTTTAACAAAATTATTTTAAATATTTATTCCTTTCGTACTAAAATATTTAATTAAATTAAAGATAGAAACCAACCTGGCTTTCACCGGTTTGAACTCAGATCATGTAAGATTTTAATGATGGAACAGATCAAAATTTTAAACTTTTGCATTTAAATTTTATCTTAATCCAACATCGAGGTCGCAAACTTTTTTTTTTATAAGAACTAAAAAAAAAAATTACGCTGTTATCCCTAAGGTAATTTTATCTTATAATCGTAAATTACGGACCATTTAATCATAAATTAATGTTAAATTTATAAAAAAAAAGTTAATTTAATTTTTCTATCACCCCAACAAAATAATTTTAAAAATTTTAAAATAAAAAATTTTCAAAAAAAATTAAAATTATTATAAATATTAAACTCTATAGGGTCTTCTCGTCTTTTAAATAAATTTTAGCTTTTTAACTAAAAAATTAAATTCTACAAATTCAAAAAAAACAGTATATATTTCATTAAATCCTTCATACAAGTCACCAATTAAAAGACTAAGGATTATGCTACCTTTGTACAGTCAAAATACTGCAGCCCTTCAATATATTTATCAGGGGGCAAATTAAACTTTAAATTATAAACAAAAAGACATGTTTTTGATAAACAAGTGAATATAAATATTTGCCGAATTCCTTTTTAAAAATTATCTTAATACTTTTATGTATAAAAAAATAATTATATACAAATTTTATCATTATATCTAAATTTTTTAAATTAAAAATAATTTTTTTATAAAAAATTAAAATAAAATTAAATTTTAATTTTTTATTAATAAATTATTTATAAAAAATTATAATTTATTAATAATATAAATTCTAAAAATTTTTATTAATTAAAAACTTTCATTTTTTATAAAAATTTATTTTAAAGCTTATCCCTTAAAATATTTAATAATAATTTGTAATTTTTATAAAAATAAAAATTACTTTATTATTATTTAAAATTAAATTTTTTTCTAAAAAAACTAGATATATTTAAAAACGATTAACATTTCATTTCTAATTAATTATTTAAAATAATTATTCAACATTAACTTTAATAATTAATTAACTCTTTTAAATTCGAGAAACTTTTAAATAAAAATATTTATTAATAAACTCTGATACACAAGATACAATAAATAAAATTTACTTTTTTAAAATTTTTTTTTCATTATATTTCAAATTTCTTTTACAATACTATTTCATTATAAATTTAAAAATTTTTTCTATTAAAAATACTTTAACCCCCATTAAATATTTTTATATTAAAATTTTTTTTATTAATTATTTATTATTAATTTATCCCCTAATCAAATTAATTATAAATACATATAATATCTTTCCAATGTAAATGAAATACTTAAATCAAGCTCTAATTTGAACTTTCTAGAAACACTTTCCAGTACCTCTACTATGTTACGACTTATTTCAATTTATAAATGAAAGCGACGGGCAATATGTACATATTTTAATATATAATCATTTTATTAAATTAAATAAAATTACATTTAAATCCACCTTCAAATATTATTTACAAAATATTATTCATTTTAATTTTTATTATTGTAATCCATCATATTCTTAATTATAATCTACATCTTGATCTGAATTAATTTTATATAAAAATTTTAAAATATTATTTTTATTAAAAAATATTTTTTTAACAACGATATATAAAATTATAAATTAAGTAAATTTATTCGTGGATTATCAATTATTAGACAGATTCCTCTAAATGTACTAAAATACCGCCAAATTATTTAAGTTTCAATAAATCATTATTTACTATTTTAGTATAATAAATTTAATTTTTAATAATAGGGTATCTAATCCTAGTTTTTTATAAAATTTAATAAATCATAAATTTTAAATAAATTTTAATTAAATTAAAATTTTACCTAATAATTTAATATTTAAATTAAATTATTTATTAATAATTATATACTGATAAAATTTAAATTATTTTTTGTCTAACCGCAACTGCTGGCACAAAATTTGTTAATAATTTTAATATTACTAAATCTTAATTTCTTAAATTTTTAATATTAATTACTATAAATAATTTATTATTATTATTAAAATAATTATAAATTCATACTAAAATTTATATGTAAAATAAATTTAAATTAAATTTTTCAAATCATAAAATTTTATTTATATGTAAAATTTTTTACATAGAATTTTTTTTTTATATTATAAGAAATTTAAATTTATTATAATTATTTAAATAAATTAATATATTTAAATAATATTATTATTATTATTATATAAATTTATTAATATATTTAAATAATTATAATAAATTATTAAATATTAAGTAATTTCTTTTTTTTTTTTATTAATATTATATTAAATACCTAAATTGCTATTTAAATTTTTGTAATTTAAAAAATAACAATAATATTATTATATAAATTTATTAATATATTTAAATAATTATATTAAATTATTAAATATTAAATAATTTCTTTTTTTTTTTTTTATTAATATTATATTAAATACCTAAATTGCTATTTAAATTTTTGTAATTTAAAAAATAACAATAATATTATTATATAAATTTATTAATATATTTAAATAATTATAATAAATTATTAAATATTAAATAATTTCTTTTTTTTTATAATTTATTAAATTATTTATATAATATTAATAATTATATTAAATAATTTAATATATAAATAAATTAAATTCATTTATTTATATATTTATTTAAATAAATAATTTAAATTATAATTAAACCATTTTTAATATTTTTTATTAAAAAAAAAAAAA